CATATATTCCGTGCTCCAGATACTAGGATGAATATCCGACGAGGCAGAACCATCTCTGTCGAGATGACAGACCCATTCTCTGTACTATCAATAGGATCAATTATAACAAGTCGCACACTCATATTCCGGAAATACCGAAACAACGGAATTCCACGGTCAAACTACCAGAATGGACTATAAATCTGAGTCCTAAGTGATTCATTTTTGATTGAAAAGCTAGGGCTTCTGGTTCTTATGGACCTAATTCATTGAAATTCCATCCAGTAAAACGGAAGAATTATAAATCTCTAAAATAATAGATAGGAATATCGCAAATAGAGCCATTGCGACACCCATAAATGGGGTGGTTCCCCATCCAGGAGCCACTTTACCATATTCTGAATTCAATGGTTTCAATAAATCCCCTGTAATAGTTCGTCTTGGCCCAGATCTAGCACTACCCTCAACGGTTTGTGTAGCCATAAATACTATTGCATTGGTTGAGATCTGTTGACTTTGTATACTATTCCGTTGTAAATAAACGATCTTATCGTAGCATAGATCCATCGTGGTCTTGAAATTCTCTAATAATGGAAACAGCAACCTTAGTCGCCATCTCCATATCTGGTTCACTTGTAAGCTTTACGGGGTACGCCTTATATACCGCTTTTGGGCAACCCTCTCAACAACTAAGAGATCCATTCGAGGAACACGGAGACTAATTGAAGTAATGAGTCCCCCATATGGGGGACTCATTACTTCAATTAAGATAATGAAAAATCATTTCATCTTTTTAGTCGGGACCTTAGGCGGTTCTCGAAAAAATATAGCGAAAAAGATTATCCCTAAAGTCGAGACTAAGAGGAATGTATAAACCAATGCTTCCATAGATTCGATCGTTGTTTACAATTATAGCTTCCACACCTGTTCATTTAGGATTATTTCCCAGATAAAGAAAGGACAAGAGCAAAGAAAGGCGATGATTCAAATCAATATTTCTACGGTACCTTATATCAAATCAAAAAAATCAAATATAGAGGCGAAAGATACCGGAGCAATGTTGTATCAGACTACCTGTCTCCTTGTAGTTGGATCTCCAAGTTTTTGGAATGCTCCAAATTCCACTTGAGCATCCAAATCTGGGTCAATCCCAGCAAAAACATCTCTGAACAAGGTTCGAGCGCCATGCCAAATGTGTCCGAAAAAGAAGAGCAAAGCAAACGTAGCATGTCCAAAAGTGAACCAACCCCTTGGACTGCTCCGAAAAACACCATCGGATTTCAAAGTAGCACGATCTAATTCAAAAATTTCACCCAATTGGGCACGTCTAGCATATTTTTTCACAGTAGCAGGATCGCTATAGCTGACTCCATTGAGTTCGCCACCATAGAACTCAACAGTTACACCCACTTGTTCGACACTATACTTCGATTCTGCCCTTCTGAAAGGAACATCGGCTCTCACAATTCCGTCTCCGTCCACCAAAACTACTGGAAATGTTTCAAAAAAAGTAGGCATACGGCGTACAAAAAGTTCATGCCCTTCTTTATCTCTAAAGATAGGGTGTCCTAACCATCCAACAGCTATCCCATCCCCGTTGTCCATTGAGCCTGCCCGGAATAATCCACCTTTCGCCGGATTATTACCGATGTAATCATAAAAAGCTAATTTTTCGGGAATTTTAGACCAAGCTTCCGATAAACTCAGATTTTCGGCTAGACTGGCGCCAACTCTTCGATATATTTCTTGCTGGAAGTATCCCTGATCCCACTGATAACGAGTGGGACCAAATAATTCGATCGGGGTAGTTGCTGAACCATACCACATAGTTCCAGCAACAACGAAAGCTGCAAAAAAGACAGCAGCGATACTACTGGAAAGGACAGTTTCAATATTGCCCATACGTAATCCTTTGTATAGACGTTGGGGTGGGCGGACACTAAGATGGAATAGACCTGCTAATATACCCAATGTACCTGCTGCAATATGATGAGAGGCTATTCCTCCCGGAACAAAGGGATCAAAACCTTCCGCACCCCACGCTGGATTTACAGATTGTACTTTTCCGGTTAGGCCATAAGGATCGGATACCCATATTCCAGGACCATACAAGCCTGTTACATGAAATGCGCCAAACCCAAAGCAAGCCACCCCTGAGAGAAATAAATGAATTCCAAAAATCTTGGGCAAATCCAAAGAGGGTTTTCCCGTACGTTCATCACAGAATATTTCTAGGTCCCAATACACCCAATGCCAGATAGCTGCTAAGAAGCACAAGCCAGAAAACACAATATGTGCCCCGGCCACACCTTCGTAACTCCAAATACCCGGATTCGTTATAGTTCCTCCTGTAATACTCCAACCGCCCCATGAATTGTTTATTCCTAAACGAGTCATGAAGGGTATAACGAACATACCCTGTCTCCACATTGGATCAAGAACGGGGTCAGAAGGATCAAAAACTGCTAATTCGTATAGAGCCATCGAACCGGCCCAACCGGAAACTAGAGCTGTATGCATTATATGGACAGAAAGCAGCCGACCGGGATCATTCAATACGACAGTATGAACACGATACCAAGGCAAACCCATGGAAATACCCCTTTCTCAAAGAAAAAATAGATACTATGTAACTTTATCGCATTGGAAATAACTAGGCTATGGACCTCGCCTTTTCATTGGATTATCTCGAAACAAGGGTTAATATTTATTCTGTTCCGTTAGTAATAATTGAACAATTCTGTTCGTAGGAACAAAGAGAAGCAGATCTATTCTATACCCAATAAGTACCAATACGCAATGGGGGGATTAATCCTATTTTTTGTGAGCGAATGTATAGATACTTGTTTCTCATTCGAACGATCCGTTCGTAAGAATTTTCCTTTATTCCGTCTTCCTCTATGAATCTTCCAATCTATCGATAAAATACGATAAACGACAATATTATGAAGACAATAAACCATTGTTTGTTACGTTTCCACATCAAAGTGAAATAGAATACTTAATTTTTCTTTCATTTAATGCCCATTGGTGTTCCAAAAGTACCTTTTCGGAGTCCTGGAGAGGAAGATGCAGTTTGGGTTGACGTATAGTGTGACTTGTCAGACATATTGGGTCATATGGGATTTCCCCGTTCTCTCCCCCGATCGAGATATCCTCTGTTTCGCCCAAGAAAGATTGATTGAACCATCAATAATTCGAAGCGTGAAGTGCAATTAGATCAATTTATTTGGTTGGAGGATCAATATTCTCAATTAAAAGAATTTATGGTTGGCTTGGACCAATAAAATGAAGTATACAGGCTCCGTTCAGAAAATACCAAGGTAATCTATGTATGATTACCACCCTATCAGAAATGATTCCTTTATACCATATGAGTGATCTCAAATTGCCAATTAATGGAATAATATGATGAATACATCGAATATTTTGTGGAAGGCATGAAAATGAAACAAATTGAAAAAAAAAAAAGAAGTCATAGCAAAAATAAGCGGTACTGGGATCATTTGTCCTATATGTGCAAATCGAATTCGGGCAGATCTTTACCCGGAGTAGAGCATAAACCTAAAAGAGTGGAAGAGGCCCATTCGGGAACAAGAAAATTACATCGTGATTTAGATCTCGATGAAACAATACATCAATGAGGGGTTAGCTCGATAAGTTCAGTGAATTCTTTTTTGATTTTATAGGGAAGCAAGTCAAAACTCATGTTTCTTAAAAAATGGAAGAAAAAGCCCGCTACGAAAAAAGAAATAGGGCTGGAATCGACAATTTCTTTTTTTTTTTTTTTTCTCAATTTTGATTTTTTGAACCGTATGCACCCAAAGGTGCGTGTACGGTTCCTAAGGAATAGAATTTTGTCCTAATCAACCGACTTCATCGAGAAAGATTACTTTTTTTAGGCCAAGAAGTTGATAGCGAGATCTCGAATCAACTTGTTGGTCTCATGGTATATCTCAGTATAGAGGATGATACCAGGGATCTGTATTTGTTTATAAATTCTCCCGGCGGATGGGTAATCCCAGGAATAGCTATTTATGATACTATGCAGTTTGTGCCACCAGATGTACATACAATATGCATGGGATTAGCCGCTTCAATGGGATCTTTCATCCTGGTTGGAGGAGAAATTACCAAACGTCTAGCATTCCCTCACGCTTGGCGCCAATGAGTTTTTTTATTTGAGAGAAAAAAAGACTATGCCTTCGTCATATGGAATATGAATAAAATAATAATAATATTAAGTAATAATAGCATGGCATTTCAAGTTCGATATGAGCAAACTATTATTATTTTTTCATAATACGAGATTATGTATCGAGATAGTAGTATGAAAGAAAGGTTATTTCCGACTTGATCTTATGTATCGGGGTCCATTTCAGCGTCACAAACCTTTTTGCTTCCACATCAGAAGTCTCTTTCCAATATTTATGTTATGAAAGAGTGTGAAAATCAAAAAAAAAGATCATTTTTGACTTATTTTTATTTGATCGGATCAGAAAGAAACTTTGGGATTGCTGAATCACAGACGAGATAAATATATAAAGCAACGGAACCATCATAGTATTTTTTGATTACTCCGAAAGGAAGGATGGTAAATGGATCATTCAACGATCTGGGTCTGATAGATTCGACTTGTCTCTTTCTTCGATGAGAAAAAAGAGAAAAAAAATTCCATTACAGAGCCGTATGCACAAAAGATGCCTGTACGGTTGTTCAATTCTATCTCTTTCTCCCTGCTTGTTATTCTTTATCCCTTCCCTTCGCCCAATCATGCGAGATAGAGGAATCGTTCATTATGTTATATCATCAGGGTTATGATCCATCAACCTGCTAGTTCTTTTTATGAGGCACCCACAGGAGAATTTATCCTGGAAGCGGAAGAACTACTGAAACTCCGCGAAACCCTCACAAGGGTTTATGTACAAAGAACGGGCAATCCTTTATGGGTTGTATCCGAAGACATGGAAAGGGATGTTTTTATGTCAGCAACAGAAGCCCAAGATTATGGCATTGTTGATCTTGTAGCGATCGAAAATACCGGGGATTTCGCATAAATCTTTGATTCCATTTCGAATCATAATTTGAATGAACCCTTATTTGATCTTTTATCTTCTTACCTGGGTAAAATATGAAATGGAAGTAATTCATAATCATCCGGTTAGGATCGATCTAAACCAGCCCATTCTGTATATGATTCAGCATGCCAACTATTAAACAACTTATTAGAAACACAAGACAGCCAATCAGAAATGTCACGAAATCCCCCGCTCTTCGAGGATGTCCTCAGCGTCGAGGAACATGTACTAGGGTGTATGTGCGACTCGTTCGGATCATGAGCTAGAACAAATGAGACGATTTTTACAGTATCAATGACTCGTACCAATGAATAGAATGGAAGAACTCCATTCACTATCGAAAAATAAAGATCTCTCGTATACCTCTATTTGTATGGAATTTATGGTTTCCATTGGTGCAAATCCAATCACCCCGATTTGAGATGAAAAGCAATTCCCATTGGTAGCAAATGGTTATCCATTAAGCGGGGGAATGATATTTAAGAAGCAGAAAGATTATGCTCCTACTCTTGCAAGAACGGACTAACAGGGTCAGCTACCTATTCAACCTTCATAATTAAATGCCGTCACTGTATGGATAGATCCCATTGAAAAAAGACCTATTACTCGATAATTCATCGGTAGAGCCAAAGAGCGTGAACTGTACAAGTTACCAATAACATTGATTAAATGAGGAAAGGGGCTCCGGTGTATAGAGAGGACCTCGCCGTTTAAGAAGTAACCATAGAAACGATGGAAGCCACTATTTGTCCATTTACGATTTATTTTATACCTAATATCGGTACAATTTCTTTTTTTTTTTTGAGGTGAAATGCCTGGAAGAAATAAAAAAATCGTGGTTGGGAAGGTTATAGTAGCAAAAGCCATTGGAATTTTGATTTTCATTTTATACATCGGAAGAATCCGTTTTGTTATTAATAAACCAGGAGAGGGGAAAAGAATGACTGAAAGAAAAGAAATCAATTAGTTATTCATCAAAGTTTCTTTTGATTCAATGACCAGAGTTAGACGAAGATATATAGCTCGGAGACGTAGAACAAAAATTCGTTTATTTGCAGCAACCTTTCGAGGGGCTCATTCAAGACTTACTCGAACTACTACTCAACAGAAAATGAGAGCTTTGGTTTCCACTCATCGGGATAGAGGCAGGCGAAAGAGAAGTTTTCGTCGTTTGTGGATCACTCGGATAAATGCAGTAACTCGTGAGAATAGGGGATCCCATAGTTATAGTCGATTAATACTTGATCTGTACAAGGGGCAGTTGCTTCTTAATCGTAAAATACCTGCACAAATAGCCATATCAAATAGGAATTGTCTTGACACGATTTCCAATGCGATCATCAAATAAGGAGATTGGAAGGAATTCACTGGAATACTTTAAACGGAGTTCCCCGGAGAATGAACTCCGGGAGGGTATAGTAGAAATTCGTATGATAAGATAAGTAGTAGGAATGAACGAACACGTTTCAATAAAAAAAAAGATTTATTCTTCCCCCATTCTTTTTTTTATTATTACATTACGGCGCGACAATCTCTCGGCTTTTTCGAACAAAACTTCAATCTGAGTTCGAATTAGAGTTTTGATTCGATTGAGGAATAGGCTTATTTATTTCTGGTTCTAGGACCAGTAGTTCTAGGGATCGACCCGGTTCTCTCAAACTGTTTCTCATTATTAAGAAAAGGTAACGAAGATAAAATACGAGCTTGTTTTATAGCAATAGTAATTAATCGTTGTTGTTTCAAGGTTAATCTATTCACTCGTCTAGATAATATTTTTCCTTGTTCACTAATAAATTGATTAATTAAACTCATGTTTCTATAATCAATTCGATCCCCCGATCCAATTGGGGGCAAACGCCTATGAAAAGATCGCTTGGGTTTATGAAAGGGCCGCTTGGATTTATCCATGGTTTATTTCTTATTTCTAAAATCCTATTTCTTCATTCATTTCGGATCCGACCAAAATAGGACTGGATTTGTATATATTATATATGTATATGTAATTTCTTCCTCTTCCTTGGAAGAGTGGCACACGCGTTCCGTTCGATTTATTTCTTTATCTCCCCATGAATCGTATGTTTGTAACAATAAGGGCAGAATTTTTTCAAGTCCAATTGACTAGGTGTATTGTGTCGATTCTTTTGAGTAATATATCTGGAAATGCCCCGCGATTCTTTATTCAAACCATTTCGGACACAACTGGTACATTCCAAAATAACTACTACTCTGACATCTTTACCCTTAGCCATGAACCCCCTTTGGATTTTGAATTCACTCAATTCTTCTATTTTCGATTCGAACCGAAGCGAAGAAGAAAGGAATGAAAAATAAATAGACGAGAAGTCGCTAACTCGAAATCCAATTCAATTATGAAAGATTTCGTTGCAATCAATAGAGTAATCAAATTATTAAGTAATACAAATATTTCTAACTATCAATTATT